TTCCTTTCAGGATCAGTCGCGGTCTTACAAACTCTACCGATGGTATAGACGAATCCGTTGCTTCATACAAATGTGTAAAAGATGCTAGCCGCACTTAAAAGCCGAGTACTCTACCATTGAGTTAGCAACCCGAACTAAAATAATTAGAATGTATAGATACAATCGGAATCCCAATAAACAATCAATACAGAGGTTGAATTGTACAGCGAAATCAAAACATTTAAAAAAAGAAAAACAAAAGTATAAAAATTCCTAATCAATTATGAACATAATAAAAATGAACAGATCCGATGAAAATCCCTCAAAAAGGTTTCAGATCTAAATATCGATGAAAATAAACATATTTGTAGATCAACTCTTGTCTCTTATGTTATCCATTATTCTATTTTAATATTCTATTAAAATAATTTTAATAAAAAAAAAAAGACTGCTTGTATCACAGCAAATCAAATGAACCCTTTATTTGAATGAAATAAAATAAAATCTATGGGACGGAGATAAGTAGATTCATTTATCCATAATCGGATTATATTTATTTGATACACCGTTGTCAATATGAATGTAAATTTTGAGAAAAGAATACAGTGGAGAAATATAAAAACATTATAAATTGAGATTCTTATTTCAATTTTCATTTTAATTAAATTTTTCAATTTATTAAAATGAAAAACAAGAACTAAGAATTTATGTTGGATCGGCACTAGATATATAATCGACATATATACAAAAGAGTGTAGACGGACGAATAAATTAAAAAAAGTATAAAAATCCCAGGTTTATTCAATTAATATAAATCAATAATAGAAGTATTAATATTAAGTAATTAATATTAAGTAAAAGTAAAAAAAAGCAAGCTTAACCCTTTGCTTTTTTATTTGTTCATCGAATTCCAATGAAAAATGGAAAACATCCATTGACATGACAATAATAGCAAAAATATAAGAACAAATTGTTTATTCTCTCGATATTTTTCCCATCTATTACATCAATAAAACCAATAAAATATATTTTTATCGTTATAAAAGACGACATTCTATAATCTATAATCTATAAGTAGCAAAAATAAATTAAATATGATATAAATTGAAAAGGAGAAAAAATAGCGATTATACAAAAATCTCTACAAATTATCCCCACCTTACTTTCTTTAATTTATCTATATTTCATTAATTTAATTTTGGTTGGTGATTAAGGCGAAGTTCCATAAAAACCCCCGCCTTCTTTGAAATATCATGAACAGTTCCTGTAGTCTGAGCGCCTTTTTCAAGGAAATATAGAATAACAGGAACGTTTAAATAGGTTTGATTCTTTATCGGATCATAAAAACCCACTTTCCGAAGAGCTCTTCCTTCTCTTCGAGATCGAACATCAATTGCAACGATTCGATAAATGGCTCATTGGGATAGATGTAGAGAACCCCCCCCCGAGAAACGTATAAGAAGTTTTCTCCTCGTACGGCTCAAGAAAATTCAAGTTATGTTTATGTATAAAATTATAATGTCAAATAGATCTATAAAATCATCAAATCAATTAGACTAAGAATTCTCTTTCTTTATTATATGATTTAAATACTTGTTTCTTACTCTTTCCCCAACAAAAAGGATTTTCATATTTGGAATTTGCACTCTCATAACTCAAGTTGTATAACTCACAAAGAAAACCTTTTAAGTATTTCATTTATTGAGCGGTCTCTAATCCCTTTTTTATCTGTCTCCTTTCGAATCTATTTTGATTTAATCTAGTTCTAGTTGTTAAGACAATTGAAAACGGTATTTCCTTGTTTTGTTCTAGGATCCTTTATCTTTGCCTTGAATCATTGGGTTTAGACATTACTTCGGTGATATTTAATCGTTTCAAAATGGCAGCAACACACCATATTTTTGTGATTTCTTTCTATCAAAGAATCATATGAATGGTTGATTCTTGTATAATACACTTTTGATTTGAGCGAAAGGATTTTACCAATTCCAAAAGATTTTACTTTTGGATTTGAAACTTGCTTGAATTGGATCCTTTAGATTTCTATATCAAAAATAGACTTACAAAGTTGTCTCACTTTATTAATTGATACTAACCCTAGATTCTTGCCTCCGAAAAACGAATCAATACGTTCTGCTCGAGCTCCATCATGTACGATACGGTTTATATTACAACCCCCCCCCAAAAAAAAATGAGAGTTCTAGTGAACAGAACAAACGATGTCGAGCCAAAAGCACTTTCATTCCTATTCCTATATAATAATATAAAATATTAGAATAGAAAATGGTGGATGTAAGAATCCACAGTGGATTGTATCCTTCAAGTCGCACGTTGCCTTCTACCACATCGTTTTAAACGAAGTTTTACCATAACATTCCTTTAGTTTGGAACCAGTATGTAATTAATTCCATTATGGAATTATGAATAGTCATTGGTTCGATCGATACTTAGTAATCTATACTTTATTTATATTTATTTTTTTTTTCCTTCTACTTCATATATGAAATAATGAAATAGAATTTCTGAAGAAGTCTAAGCATTAACCCCAGAGACATATATTTATATATATATTAAAAAAATAAAAAATAGATAAATAAATATATAAATCTATAATATTATATAAATAGATAAATCTATAATATTATAAGTACTAATTATAAATATAATTAAAAATAACACGAATAAAATTCAAATAAATAAGTTCTCTTTGACTCTGGATCTTCAAATAACCTGATAGGAAAAATTTACCCACTTTCACACTTCTTCGAGTACTAAGAACTCCTAAGAAATCATCAATTTAATTAAATTGATTGAAAATTTTCTGCCCTCCTATCATTATTCATTATTTGAATAAAATTTTATATTTTATAGTAAGACCGCATTGCATTTTATCATCATACGAGAAAGATAAATTCCGATTTGTATTAAATCATCAATGATTAAAAAAATACAATTTCTTTTTTAATGAAATAGTGGATAAAGAATGATGGACAGAAAGATTTCTTTCGATTCTTTTTTTTTCATACTGATTGAAAAAAAAAGAATCGAAAGAAAAAACTATGGAATCTATGTATGTATCAGATAGACTAAACGATTTTTACTGAAAAAAAGTATAGCTATTCTATAATGTAACATTTAAAGATCACAAATAGATTCTATTACATCTGCGTGTTATTTGAATTTGATTAAATTTGTGAAAAAAGTATGATTCAGAGGAGACTCATTAAAAAAAAAAAAAGAATTCAATTTTTTCAATATTATAGCTTCAAAAGAGTAACCTTTATTCTGCCATAATAATAATATATATCAAATATTCGATGATTTATATTTATATATATGCGTTAAGTATATGATATTATTATACTGTTTTGGATATGCGGACGGATATACTCTGGGACGAAAGGATTCGAACCTCCGAATAACGGGACCAAAACCCGTTGCCTTACCACTTGGCCACGCCCCATTTACATTTCTATTTGACACTAATAAACACTAATATTGTTATTGGTTGTTCGTCAACTTCAGTCTACATATCTATAAAATAAATTAATAAATTATATTATTGATAGAATTTTGCTATGTGTAGATATAGAATTAAACTGATGAATTTATTGATCATTACATCTAATTCAATTAAGATATTGTATGTAAAGTATGATTTATTCTATTCACTTTTGATTTGAGAGTTGAAGTTGAAGGAGTTTTGATTGGACGAGTTCAAATCAAAGAAGTTTTTTTGGTCTATCTAAGTTTATTCATTTTCCCTTCTATTAATAACTAAACTTATTAATAACTCAATCAAAATAAATACAATTATCTTCAAGAACAAAATGTTTTTTATGCTTAATATATTTAGTTTGATCTGTATCTGTCTTAATTCTGTCCTTTATTCAAGTAGTTTTTTCGTCGCCAAATTGCCCGAGGCCTACGCTTTTTTAAATCCAATCGTAGATGTTATGCCAGTAATACCTGTGCTATTTTTTCTCTTAGCTTTTGTTTGGCAAGCTGCTGTAAGTTTTCGATGAGATTTTTAAGACTGTCCTAGACAAATTGCTGATTTATTCGAAAAAAAAAAAATTTTACCAATTGATAAGATCAGATAAGTCTTAAAATATCTATGAAACCTCGATTCAAATATTGAAATTCTCGTATAACCATAATAAAAAAATTGGAATCACCACATTTCACTTCCTTATTCTGACTTTTTCCATTGCAAAATCTCTTGGCTTGGAGTCTTTCACAATTTGTAGGTATGAAAGACTATTTTTGGTAATCAAAAAATACACTTTAAATTTATATGAAAAAAGATATTAAAAATGAATTTTTTGAAAATTCTTTTCTATTTCTAATCTCAAATCAAAAGAACTTTAGGTTATTTCTTGGTGTTAAAATAAAAATAGAAACATACAGAACATAGTAGGATATGCGTTATAAAATACAAATATACAAATGGAGAATCTATTCTCTTTTTTCCTAAAAAAATAATTCTTGGAGATTGTGTAATGCTTACTCTAAAACTATTTGTTTACACGGTAGTAATATTCTTTGTCTCTCTATTCATCTTCGGATTTCTATCTAATGATCCGGGACGTAATCCTGGACGTGAAGAATAAAACTAAACAATGTTTTTTGTTCTTTTTATTCGAGTTTGAAATGTTCTTAGTTCTTAGTAGGATTTTAGCTATTTCACATTTTTAACTATTAATTTTTACTATGTAAAAAAATAACTAAAAAAACTTAAATAAAAATAAAGAACTAACTCGCGAAAAATTTGAAAGGAAATAAAAGATTATCGACGAAAACGGAAAGAGAGGGATTCGAACCCTCGGTACAAAAAACTCGTACAACGGATTAGCAATCCGACGCTTTAGTCCACTCAGCCATCTTTCCCCCAATTGAAAGGGGATAATTATTATCTTACAAAAGTCAAAATAAGGCTTTAAAAAAGCCCCTTTTTCGTTAGTTTATTTATAGTTTTTAAAACAGTATAATATTTAAAACTAAATAATAATAAATAAAAT